TCAAAAATGAATATTTGTGAACACTGTGGATATCATTTGAAAATGAGCAGTTCAGATCGAATCGAACTTTCGATTGATCCAGGTACTTGGAATCCTATGGATGAAGATATGGTCTCTCTGGATCCCATTGAATTTCATTCGGAAGAGGAACCTTATAAAGATCGTATTGATTCTTATCAAAGAAAGACAGGATTAACTGAGGCTGTTCAAACGGGCACAGGTCAACTAAACGGTATTCCTGTAGCAATTGGTATTATGGATTTTCAGTTTATGGGGGGTAGTATGGGATCCGTAGTAGGTGAGAAAATCACCCGTTTGGTCGAATATGCTACCAATCAATTTTTACCTCTTATTCTAGTATGTGCCTCCGGAGGAGCACGTATGCAAGAAGGAAGTTTGAGCTTGATGCAAATGGCTAAAATATCTTCTGCTTTATATGATTATCAAACAAATAAAAAGTTATTCTATGTATCGATCCTTACATCTCCTACTACTGGTGGGGTGACAGCTAGTTTTGGTATGTTGGGGGATATCATTATTGCCGAACCCAATGCTTACATTGCATTTGCGGGTAAAAGAGTAATTGAACAAACGTTGAATAAGACAGTACCCGAAGGTTCACAAGCGGCTGAATATTTATTCCATAAGGGCTTATTTGATTCAATCGTACCGCGTAATCTTTTAAAGGCGGTTCTGAGTGAGTTATTTCAGCTCCATGCTTTCTTTCCTTTGACTCCAAATTAAAAATCAAGCAGAGCTTTCAATTATTTTAAAATTATTTTATTTGTGTTGTGGCGAGTGAGTAGTTATTTAGTTCTACATTCCTTCTATTTATTATTAGATTTATTATTAGATTATATTTGTACTTTTTATTCTATTATTTATTAATATTTTTTTTTAGTTTATTATATTATTTAGTTAATATATACTATATTATTTAGTTATTATATACTCATTATATATACTCAATATATATTAATATATATTATCTATATTGATTATTATATATATTCACTTAGCTATACTTAGTTTAAAATATACTTAGTATAAGTATATATGAATTCTAGTGATTATAGACTATCTTTATAACAATATTTATAACAATATAAGAATAATAAAATAATAAAAAAATATTAATATTAAATTAATATATTAAATTAATATAACAATAAAAAAAAAAAAAAAAAAAAAAAATAACAGGTACAAATATTAAATCGAGGTACCCATTCTATGACAACTCTCAGCAACTTACCCTATATTTTTGTGCCTTTAGTGGGCCTAGTATTTCCGGCAATTGCAATGGCTTCTTTATTTCTTCATGTTCAAAAAAACAAGATTTTTTAGATATGGGCAGGAGGGACAAATCTCATATCTATTTTTTTAGATCTGGAAGCAATTCGATGAATTACTCCTAAAGTAAAGGTTTACATCAAAATAGTGCTAGTTGATGAAAGTTACTTCGGAAACAAAGAAAAGTAAAGTCAAATTCATTTGGTTGGGTTATTTATTCTCCCAATTCCAATAAAATAGAACTGGATCTAATATGAGTTGGCGATCAAAATGTATATGGATAGAACTTATAACGGGGTCTCGAAAAACAAGTAATTTCTGCTGGGCCTTTATCCTTTTTTTAGGTTCATTAGGGTTCTTATTGGTTGGAACTTCCAGTTATCTTGGTAGGAATTTGTTATCTTTATTTCCGTCTCAGCAAATTCTTTTTTTTCCACAAGGGATCGTGATGTCTTTCTATGGAATCGCGGGTCTCTTTATTAGTTCTTATTTGTGGTGTACAGTTTCGTGGAATGTAGGTAGTGGTTATGATCGATTCGATAGAAAAGAGGGAATAGTGTGTATTTTTCGTTGGGGATTTCCTGGAAAAAATCGTCGTATTTTTCTCCGATTCCTTATGAAAGACATTCAGTCCATCAGAATAGAAGTTAAAGAGGGTATTTATACTCGTCGTGTCCTTTATATGGAAATCGTAGGCCAGGGGGCCATTCCCTTGACTCGTACTGACGAGAATTTGACTCCACGAGAAATTGAACAAAAAGCTGCAGAATTGGCCTATTTCTTGCGTGTACCAATTGAAGTATTTTGAAAAAAAAAAAAATGAACTGAAAAATGTTTTAGGGAGAAAAGAAATTTTTTTTTTTCGAAATTTTGATATTTTGATAGAAGGGGCGTTCTTTGGTTTTGAAATCCGACTAATATTCATTAGTCGAAGTGCTCTTTCGTGCATTCATCAAATTCATCAAAAGGGGTAATTGCTTCGAATCTTAGCAATTGATATCTTTGGAAACAGTATTTTTTTCTTCATTCGAATTGGCCGTGGACTCTTTCGCTTTCTTATTCTATTTCTGTATTCTTTCTAAATTCAAGGACTAACTCCCGAATTGCAAATAAAAAACGCGGGAATAGATTATAGATTTATATGATTATAGATATAGATTTCTATGATTATAGATTTCTATTATAGGCTCTATGACTTGTAATAGAACTTATGCTTGATAGAAATCTTATTATCATATAGAGTTGACGAATGAGGTGAAGCTGAGTTCATTAAAGACGAAAAATGGCAAAAAAGAAAGCATTCATTCCCCTTCTATATCTTACATCTATAGTCTTTTTGCCCTGGTGCATCTCTTTCGCATTTAAGAAAAGTCTGGAATCTTGGGTTACTAATTGGTGGAATCCTAGGCAATCCGAAATTTTCTTGAATGATATTCAAGAAAAGAGTATTCTAAAAAAATTCATAGAATTCGAGGAACTATTCCTCTTGGATGAAATGCTAAAGGAATACCCGGAAACACGTCTACAAAATCTTCGTACCGGAATCTACAAAGAAACCATCCAATTGATCAAGACGCACAACGAAGATCGTATCCATACGATTTTGCACTTCTCGACAAATATAATCTGTTTCGTTATTCTAGGTGGTTATTCTATTCTAGGTAATCAAGAACTTATTATTCTTAACTCTTGGGTTCAAGAATTCCTATATAACTTAAGTGACACAATAAAAGCTTTTTCTATTCTTTTATTAACTGATTTATGTATAGGATTCCATTCGACCCATGGTTGGGAACTAATGATTGGTTCTGTCTATAAAGATTTTGGATTTGCTCATAACGATCAAATTATATCCGGTCTTGTTTTCACTTTTCCAGTCATTTTAGATACAATTTTAAAATATTGGATTTTCCGTTATTTAAATCGCGTATCTCCGTCACTTGTAGTGATTTATCATTCAATGAATGACTGAAAAAACGATCCACTGATCCAATTATAAAGTTTGTTATTTTGTACAAAAACGAAACATTCAAAAATTGACTTATTCTTTTTCTTTCTACCCACCCAGGGGACTTTTTCGATATTCCAGGGAAATTATTTCAGTAAATAGCAGAATCATGGATAGGGAACTATACCAGTGACCTACCTAATTTTATTGTAGAAATTGTCAGGATCAATGATTGGACCATGCAAACTAGAAATGCCTTTTCTTGGATAAAGGAAGAGATTACTCGATCCATTTCCGTATCGCTCATGATATATATAATAACTCGAGCACCCATTTCAAATGCGTATCCCATTTTTGCACAGCAGGGTTATGAAAATCCGCGAGAAGCAACTGGCCGTATTGTATGTGCCAATTGCCATTTAGCTAATAAGCCCGTGGATATCGAGGTTCCACAAGCGGTACTTCCTGATACTGTATTTGAAGCAGTTGTTCGAATTCCTTATGATATGCGAGTGAAACAAGTTCTTGCTAATGGTAAAAAGGGGGCTTTGAATGTGGGGGCTGTTCTTATTTTACCGGAGGGTTTTGAATTGGCCCCCCCCGATCGTATTTCGACTGAGATTAAAGAAAAGATAGGTAATCTGTCTTTTCAAAGCTATCGTCCCACAAAAAAAAATATTCTTGTGGTAGGCCCTGTTCCTGGTCAGAAATATAGTGAAATCACCTTTCCTATTCTTTCCCCAGATCCCGCTACTAACAGAGATGTTCACTTCTTAAAATATCCTATATACGTAGGCGGGAACAGGGGAAGGGGTCAGATTTATCCCGACGGGAGCAAGAGTAATAATAATGTTTATAATGCTACAGCAGCAGGTATAGTAAACAAAATCATACGAAAAGAAAAGGGGGGATATGAAATAACTATAGTGGATGCGTCGGATGGACGTGAAGTGATTGATATTATACCTCCAGGACCAGAACTTCTTGTTTCAGAGGGTGAATCTATCAAACTTGATCAACCATTAACGAGTAATCCTAATGTGGGTGGATTTGGTCAAGGGGATGCGGAAATAGTACTTCAAGATCCGTTACGTGTCCAAGGTCTCTTGTTCTTCTTGGCATCTATTATTTTGGCACAAATCTTTTTGGTTCTTAAAAAGAAACAATTTGAGAAGGTTCAATTGTCCGAAATGAATTTCTAGGTCCGCGGATTTATCAACATATTAAGCTCGTAAAAAGAACTAAATTTTTGTTGATAAATTTTGTAATTCTATTCTGTATAATCCAAAAATTATGAAAAGACCTTTGCTTCTTTCTAGTCTTTTTCTACCATATTGAGAGAATTCCTTGTACCGCAGTACTAGTCAGCCATAGTATGTATATTGTGAAGAGGACTATTTGACTTTGTTTCTTTGTTTTTTTTTTTTTTTCAACCCCAATAAATTAGAGCGGTATAATTATGTCACTGTTTTCAGATTTCAATGTCCTAGAATAGAAATATATTAATAGTTTTCTATTTTAATAGAAGAAAATTCGACTCGATACTAAACAAAAAAGAAATAGGCAGAGAATATTAAGCACAGTAGAAATAGAAATGGGGAAAGCGGGATTCTAGGAGGAATTATTTGTCTTTTCCTAGAGTCCGATTCCTTCTTGCTTGTGTCGAAATAGAAATATTTTACAAAATATTAATAGAATAATACTTCTTGATCCCCTTCCTGAAAGAATCCTATTCTTAGCTTAGTTTCGATTTTTTTCCGAC